CTTTGATCACCGTCACGAGATTTGACTATAGCTAATCAATCTCCTGCTTTCATGGAGTTTGGAATCTTAATGCTATACTTAGAGCGGATCTAGAAATCCCCAGGTAGTGGTAGTTGGCTTGGTGAAATCCGATAATCGATTGGCTTTAGAAAGGCGAAAGGCGGCTTGCCCAACCTAGACATTGTAACTGAAAGTCCTGCCTACTTCTCTTCTAGGCTTAGGGTAGTCCTAGACTACCTTCTTCTTTGCTGGCTTGGGAAAGACCCGCGGGCTATGGATCCCACTAATAGAATGGGACTATAACCAACCTTCCATGGTCTAGGTTCAAGGACAATACAGATTGTGGCTTGGAGTATCTAAGGAACGGTAGTCGTTTAGTGCGACAGCACTCTGGCTTCATGGACCTAATTTTTAGGGACGGACTCGCTAGTGTCCCAGGGGTGACACTACACACTGAATTGCCCACAACACTATTTTTCCACAGGGCTGAATCCATAGAAACCTTGGCCATTACTTTAAGCGGCGGATGATGGGTATGCAGGATCGGTTGCAACGGTTTCACATTCATGTGAATCAAGAGATTGGCTTGAAAGGCTTTCCAACTAGCCATAGTACCATTGCGAGTTGTCCTTCTTCTTTAATCGGTCGCACCAACTTGTTCCCGCTTTGGGAAGGGAACTTGGTTGGAATTCCAATTTCAAAGAAAACACATGCGAAAGGCAAGACATTGAGAAGGGCTTGTTCTTGAATTAGATGGAACATTAGCGGTCTTAGGTGATTTATCATTGCCCCCAGGAGAGGTTCGAAAGTAGGGCTATTCAAAGCACAGTGAGGCAAAGCGAGTGACAGGTATGCAATCCCCAGTAAAGTAAGCCAAGTAACGACTATCTACAACCTCTTCTTTCATTTGTCCTGAAAACAAGCTATTTGTTCTGAAAGAAAAGCAAGCTAAGACGCTTTTTTCGCGGCAAGAGCGGTGTTGTAGCATCAACAGGAAAGTTATTTGGCAGTTGCTTTAGCAGCTCCTTCTCTAAGACCGTCTTCAATAGCAGCGCTTATTCCAACAACACCAGCAAGAGCGGATACTCACCTAAGAGCAGATATGCCGACATCTTTCCACGTTCAAGCAGCTAATCAGTAAACGACTTCTCCGTCACTTGTTCTTATTCTTAAACCCTTCGTGCCCCATAGCTGTCGTAGTTAGATATCAAAGTTCTCCCTCTTAATGATAATTACTTTCCTGGGGCGGTTGTGCAAGACGAATGCAAGCTGTAGGATATTAATTGATAAAGTCAAAATCTTTCTCTAGCTCTAGACTAGCTATTCCGCATTGCCCTTTCGTGTCTTATTCCAGATCTTTATTGAATCTGAAGTTAAGTACTTTCACAATATGAATTACCAAATCTATAGGCTATGTCAATAGTCATCGCCTTGTCTGACTTCCGTCTTCCATTAGCATTGCCTACTCGTAAGACATATTATACAAAGTAACCAGATCCCCTCACTCGAGTTCTTTGCATTGAGCTCGCTTGGTTCGTCTGTTCATCGGTCATTGAAGGAAAGCGTTTATGGCTAGCGTAATGTCTTCTGCCTATCTGTATTCTAAGAATGTTCTCTTGCCCCCAGGTGTTCGTCATGGTCGCGGTAAAGGTTTGTTGGAGCCTGGTCGAGAAGTTCAGATGTTCATCCTGCGTGATGAGGGACAAGCGGTGGAAGAGGAAAGTTTCGTCATGGATATAGGTTTCCTAATCCTAAGGGAACAAGGGATCTAAAATTACCATTTTCCTAATGTGTTTTCATTAGACTAAGGATAGAATTCTCCGAGGGTTAGGAAAGTGGAGATAGGGTAAAAATCCCAAAGGATATTTACAAAGACTACTAAAAAAGAGCACGGACTTGGCTTGGTGTCGGGAATGGAAGAACAGCAAGAGACAGGGCTAATCGTTGGTTTTGTCTACTATATTAATTAGAATTATGATTGATATCCTCGAGGCGCTTTTCCTTAAGAGACGGGATAAGAAAGAGAGAGAGCTCGTGGCTGTATATTTTTTATCAAATTGATTCCTAACAGGAACAGGATTGGCAAATGTCACTGTGCGTAACACATTTAATTGGAAGTGGAATGAAGATAATGCGCTTTACTCTTTCATTTGTAGCTGGATTAGTCCTTTGGTTGGGCTAACTTGAATCAGTTTAGTTTTTCACTAAGCCTCATCTGAGTGCTATATACTATTAGCTCCTTGATTACTTATCAAATAAAATGAACATTTTTGAATCACCGCCTACGGCCCCTCGATCTTATTAGCTTAGTAGCAGCCGTGGAAGTTATAGTAGTTCTAGCAGAGTAAGCTAGAAGATGACCAATCTCCCCATCATGATTCATGATTGGTGGCGACTCGGATGGCATCTGATTAACTAGCGCAGGAGAGTGAGTTCCCGCAGGTCATTTTTTTCTCTTATGAGGCAAGTCTTTTAGAGCACAAGAACGACTTAGAATCGGTACCGCCATCCATGTTCAAAGAACAGATGCAGCTAACCAACGGGCAAGCAGGTTCCGCGGGTTAGGAGGCTGCCTTTAAGTGATAGGGGGGCCCTCATTTCATACAAAGGAAAGCAGAAGGATGGGACTGTCGTGTCGATCACATTCGATTGAGAGTTCTCACCTCTTTGAGCTTAGGTCAGCAAGAAGTCATCCCCGAGGAAAGAATGAGTCTTCGGCGAGCCGGTACCCACTACCTGTTCCAGAAACCTCTTTTCTCATAGCTCATAGGTAAGTGTGAAATTAGCCAGTTGTTCCTCTCTCGTTGGTCGAGCTACTTTGTTCCTCAAATAAGTCGGATTCGGGAGCCCCTATTAATGAACAGGGGAACGGAACCATAAACTAAGGCGATCAACATTCCTCTTCCGATTCATTGACTATTCTCACCTTCTACCGGTCAAGTTAGTCCGCCCCTCTCCTTTACTGGTGAGCTAGTCCTCGTTCTTTATTGATCGAATACGAGATCTCGGTATATGATTATTTAAGGTGTGGGGAGGGAAAGTTTCACATAAGTTTCCCCATTCCCGAGTGACATAAGGGAAAAGGGGTCTTTCACAATTTGGTTTGGACCCGGCCTGTACTTTTAGTGAGCAACCAAACCTCTCTTCTATACCCGGGGAGTTACGTTAGCGCTTAAGAATCTTTCTTTCGTAGGTGAATCTCGATGTCTATTCCTAGCTAATCAAGAAAGGGTTGTCCTCCCTCTCAATCAATGCTGTTCTCCCTCTATTTCCTTCTTCCGGTGGTTGAGCGAGTCCGTTCTTCGTCCTTTTCAGACGTTAGCGCTTGGTTGTTGCCAAACAAACCCAGTTCCGGTGGACGGGGGAAGAAGAGGAATCAAAATCAGAATCGGAATCTTGTTCTGAGAAAGGGTATGTTGCAGGGGAATCTGGCCCAGTTAATTAATCGGGTTTTAGAGAACACGGCCCAAGCCGAAGTCGGTTTCAGACTACTATCCGGCCCTAGCTGAATGGTTTGATTTTTCAACGAAAGATGGGTTTGAAAACAGGTACCAAATTGTCTTGATAAGGTGGGGATGGTTCTGCCCCTTTCCCCAGGAAATTGCTCTGATTGACCGAGATCTCGTGTTCTTTCAAGAGTGATATGACACCATGCTAGTCGGACGGGAAGTAAGGCTTAGGTAGGGCGCCTAGTCGGAAAAGCCGTAATCAGGTTACCCGAGATAGAATAGGGCTCAGTGCAATAGTCAATCTAGTAAATATAATAAGAGAAGAATTAGCGTAAGAAAAGCCTAGCCTTTCCCTTACCGACGAGTGAGTACCCTTTTTTCTCTTTTTAGTTGAGTTGGTGTTCAATGTGCCCCGTGGGTACAAACAAGATTGAAAGGGTCAACAATCCCTTACTTTAGTAAGCAACCTCAGTTCCCTTACTTGTTAAAGTAAGCAAGTCAACTCTCTTACTTGTTCTTGTAAGCTATTTCTTTCCCGTACTTTAGTAAGTAAGCATGTAAACGACCATCTCTCCGCAGATAAAAGACTAGAGTAGGCCCCATAGAGATGTTGACATCTGGGTTCACTGATCTTGAAAAACTAACGGAGATAAGGTCGATAGCTTGCTTTCTCGTGAAAGTACGGAAGAAGGTCGCTGAGGTAGAGTCCATAGGCAAACTTCTTAGGATGTCTTTGCCCCGTTCCCGGTTCCTTTTGAAGACCCATAGTAGCCGCAAAGCACCATTCTGCGCACTCAGAATAAAAGAGTGAATTTCCACAATGAGTTTCAAAGTGTCTATGAACATGAAAAATCTCCTTTCTACAGCTTACAACTTTCATCGCCCTTATATTTAGCTCTCCAAAGAGCAATTCTTCTCAAAAGGTGCTGACCATTCTAAACGTGGCTTCAAAGTTATTCTTTCTAAGCGCGGATTCAGTTGATGAACTGTGCCACCTTCCTTCTACTAGTTGATTTAACCGCATCAACCGCAAAGAAAGTGACGACCTATTCTCTAGCAGCAGCAGGGGCAAGCCTAAACATCTACACCTTCCATGGGAATTTTGGAAGAATTCCATTTCCTTAAGGAATCAGTCCCAAGAGCGGCTACGACTACGAGAGCAGTTACCCTTCTAACCTTAACACCGGTTACGTCCTTCTTCTGTCATCGGGGATGGGAACCTTGGTAGGAATGTTGGAGGGTTCTCGGCAGGTAGGTTTGATGCTAGCCTTGTTGCCTTGGCATTGGCTGATTCAAGACATCCTCGCAAAGGCGCCATCTTTCTTAAGTGACTTTTATAGACCTCTTTTTCTTAAATACGATAATTGGGTTTTTGAGACCACTGCGATAAATGAGCTTTTGAGACTCCGTTTTGTTAACAACAGGTACTCTTTCTGCCTTACTTTAACAAGTAAGCAAGTAAACTACCTTCACGGGTAAGGATCATCTGCCCTATGAAAACGCATAGCCTCGATAGTGGTCTAAGGCAAGAAAGTATGATCCGTCACGTGTGCCAAGGAGATGGCGATTAACATTGAATTCTCTCCTCTTGTTTTAATATGAATTGACTCCGCTTCGGTCACTTTCTTCGTAGGTCCTTAAGCAACTCCTCTTGTCACTAGTCACTATGGCCGAAGGTTAGCAAGCCTGTCTCTTGATATAAATAGTCATTCCTTTCTTTCCTTTGTTAGAGAATCACCTCTCTCTGGTCTGGTAGGAATTCCATCTCTTCTGTAGTCATGCCTGTAGTCAGCCAGGGAGTGAGGAAAGCCGCTTTCAAGCCAGTACGGTACCACTCTCTCCTCAAATCGGATATTGGACCCTGTTATCGAATAGGTTCTTTCAGCTAGGAATGGAGTATAGGTACAAAACCGGTTGAAAGCTCTCCAACGGTAGCTGTCGAACGGTCAAATCGGCTTGTCTTCGGTCTGTCAATGAACTTCCTTCTCGCCCTTGATTACAAAGCACCACAATCTAAAACTGTCAAAAGAAATTGAACATGATTGTTGCAACTGTTCATTCCTTAATTTCACAATCATAGATGTCGTCACACGAGAATAGGTGGAGGACTTATTAAAGGCATATCTGGGGGAGAGAGAAAAAGAACTAGCATAGGGTATGAAATCCTTGTTGATCCTTCTCTCCTCTTGCTCGACGAACCAACTTCAGGCCTTGATTCGTCCTCCGCAAGGAAGGAACGAGTCGGTTCCCCTTTCCGTCTTTCGGTAGCATAAAGAAAATAGATTCAAATTGACAAACCACCAAAAGAGTGAGAAAAAGGGGGCAAGTGTACATTAGGCCATGTGCAACAAACAAAGTACAAGGATAGCACCGTACCCTCATAGTCCTCAATCTTTGGCACATCTGGATCGGCGGAAACTCACTCGGTCTGCGCGTCTACCGGGGCACCATACTGACTTTTATATTTATGATATAAGGAGTGCACTCCACTTCATAAAGAGTGAATAGAATTCACTCTATACCCATATCCCTGGAACAACTGTAAAATAAACTCCATCTTAGTCTACCCGACTTTGACTTTGACTTGAAAGAGTAAGTTTTCGCCTCTGTTGTTGAAAAGTCAGGACCCGTTGGGGAATCTATTCTAGACCCGCCTGCCGGCCCTAAATCTATCTTACTCTTCCTTGGTCTCTTCCACGGATCGGTGGATATGAAATAGAATGAATTCAAGGACAAAGTCGCCGGTATACTGTGATCCAGACCCAGGAAGGGCCAGACATGAATCGGAAAGAGTAACTTTCCTCATAGGAGAAAGGGTGCGCGCTAAAGCTAGAGCAGCTCTTTTTCGCGATATAGGTGTAATTTCATTAATTCAGTACTTAAGGTCTTCCCTCGTCAAACGAATCAAAAAAAAGAAGGTTGGCTTTTCGCCGTGCTCCTTTTTTTCAGTTATAGGGCGGAGAGAGGGAGGCAACTGAAACTTTTAGAGTCGAGTTTACGCTCTTTCCTCCTCTTTCGATAAGCTTTTCATAGCCGTAGTCGTACTCAAGTACCCTTGCAGGGGAATCCACTTCTGAGATGGAGAGAATCCCGGGATGCATATGCTCTTTTCAGGGTTGAAGGAAGAAGTAAGCGCAGCTATTGGACTTCTTTGTGGTATGGCAGCAGTAGCAAAGAAAGAAGCTGCTCACTCTGCTTTACCGAGAAAGGGAGCAGTGAGAAAGGGGTGACTATCATACGGAAATGAAACTAGTAAAGTAAGATGCCGGAACTCTTGCTTTCGTCTTGTCTTTACTCTTCCCCCCATCCTCTCGTCGCCTGTCCGCTCAACTCTGATACCCGAATCTCCTTTTGTTTGAAGTTTATTGGACATGAATGAACCCGAACAGACGTACCCGCCGCTTCTGCTTTCTGCCATATGGGTTCAGTTTCATAATGTTATTACCGGACTCCATTTATTGAATTTGGTCTAGCTATATTACAAGCTTCTGTTTTTACGATCAACATCTAATTATAGTAGACAACCTACTTTCTTAATAAAGAGAAGTTGGGGACATAGTAAACCTCCTACTATAAGAGCGATTCCCTGGGACCGGAAGGGGAAAGATTGAATCTTGAAAGACTGAGCCCCCGGCTAGCAAGATCGGGAGGGTTAGTGTCCTCTTAAGAAGGAATACCCAACTTCTGGGGTCAGCTTCGATCACGAGGAGAGAAGAGCGGACCATTGAAAGTCTCAATTCCTATCCGCCCAAGGTAGAGAGTTCGATTTCAAATCCAACGATTTATTGACCTACGAATCTGCTATTACGCAACTCAACCCTTCTCCGCAAGCTCTTTCAGTTGTTGGATGCGCAAAACAACCTATTCCCCTTTACGACGACTCGGTGACCTTTGACACGTTACACCTGGTTGCACGTAATCTTGACTTTCGCCCTTCACTCGTGCAGTTGGACTGACTAGTGACTTTAAATTCAACCTTGAGACCGAGCCCTGCCTCTCACCTTTCGGTTCATTGCAAGGAAAGACTAAAAAGAAAAAAGGAAGCTTTCGGCGGACACAAGCCCTCGGGACTTGACACTTGGACACCGGGAAGCTTGCCCCAGGGTCCTTCGTTTGGAACTGCCCTTTTCCTTTCCAAAGTGGAATTCCTCCTTGCTTTCCCCTTTGACCTGTGCCAAACTCCACTTTTGCTGTTGCCAGGTGGAATGATTCATTCAACCTCGGTATCGGCAACCAAGACACCCTTCTCTGTCGAATGAATCTTCAAATCATCATCTTCAAACCACGACTCCGATCACGGTTTCCAGTTGACTTTATCTCAGGTGACAGGGGCAGGAGAACACTTCACAAAATGCGCTTTGACAGCGAGCGAGATCTTTGAAATTCAATCAGAACAGCACTGGGTGGGTAAGATATAGGATTCTTGTCTGAGTCGCGTGGATCACAAAATGGATCTATGATTTCAAGTCCACTCGTTGATTTCGAGAAAACCGAATCAATTGGCTTTTTTCCCAGCGATGCCTCCAACTCGAGATTTTGATTCATAGAACTGGCCATCAAATGTATATTCATCCATCTATCAGCTGCGTCTTCTTTAGTGAATGAAAGAGGGACTCGTTTCATAGGTAGCAAGGATAGGAAGAAGGGGTTCAATGAAGGCTGCTGTTGAGGTTTTTATTCCAACTAGCGAGGAAAGGCCTCGTTTTGGTCCTGTAGAATGAATGTGAAAAGCAGAATCCTCAGAATCGTATGATTCAGATACCTGACGAAATGAACAGATAAAAGATCGGGATAGCCGGGATGACCTATTTCAAGATCAGATGATCCACCTCTTTGTCCGCTTGGGAGGGCTAACTCGGATAGGTCAGATACGAGGGAAAGAGCCCATAAAAGAGAGATCGGATGCCCTTTCCGATGCAGTTCACGATGCGGAGCTGCCAACTAGCTAAGCTAGGTAGTTTGTTGTTAGAATATCTATCCTAGTAGGAAGATGGAAAGAATATACTATACACTATAGGAGAGTCAAAGAATAGGCCTGTTGGAACTATATCAAGATTAGAATGACAAGGAATATCCGTATCCGTATATAATAAGTTGGGCTCTATCCTTCCCGCCCACCTCATTAATATCTGGAGGGAAGAATCCGAGGGTAGCCTGATGATTAAGGGACAGGGACACTGTCAACAGGGTATGGTTCTTTTTTATCACCCCGGATGACGCACACTGCTTTAAATAAAGCGCAGTGAATAATGCGCCAGACCGCCTAACCAGTTGAACCGTTCTCTTATAGAACGGGTAAGCCACAAAAGAATGTTCCTTGCTTCCAGCTATCCTCATGAGTCATTTTTGCTGTAATCTGTCTCTCGATAAGAAGCTTTCTTTTGATCCGGGGTAATCTCGTCTTCTTGAAGAATTACGGATTCCTAAACCTAGTAAGGGAAAGCGATTCTACTCCAATTGCATTCATCAGTTGGATGAGAGTGAGAATAGAAAGGAAGCCGGGAGGAAGAATGGAGTATAGCATTACCTCTAGAGTACAACCCTACTCCTGCGCCCCTCAATCCCATATCTACTACTTAGTCAAGCCCTTAACTACTTCTATATCTTAGAACAACCCTGCTCTCTGATCGACGTTTTATAGTCTTCATATCTATGGAAAGAGGAAGCTAGGAGAGGATTCTAAACAATTCTATCGAGCCGAACAACAAAAAGAGAAAGATAGAATACCTTTCTTAGCTAGCCTAGCGTGCTATAAACCTACAGGGAACAAGAGCCAGATCGAAGACATTCCTTTCCTTCTTTTATACCCCTCTCTTCTTAGTTGCTCCTCTTTCTAGGGATCTAATGGTCGTAGACCACCTTCTTGTGACTATGTTGAAGAATTCTTTCCCCCCTTTGAGTTCTCGAGTGAAAGGGTCCAAGCCATAGGAAAATATCCAGTTTCTCTCGCAACATATCTAGTTTATCCTGAAGCAGCATTTCTCGAAGTAGCATTCCCATAAGTAGAGGATGAAACCCTTGCTTGTTTATCCCGACGAGGGTTTATGAATCACTCAAACGAGCCTTTCTAGCCGCATCTGAATCGGCATCCCTATCCATATGTTTATGCGCAGGGGCATCCAAATCCGAATCTGTAGAATCTATTGGGGAATCCCCATCCGCACCCGAATTGGCTAAATCTAGTATAGTGGGTCTTGTTCCGATGCGGGAAAAAATCTTTTTAAAAGGCATCTCGGCGAAAGAGGACTGAGAACCATAAGGCGAGCGCCAAAACGCTAGCACAAACTGCTCCCACAGACACGCATGATAAGGGGGTGTGGGGACAACCAGGCCACCACTTTTACCAGATATGGGTCCGGACGACCCAAGAGCCCGCCACTAGAACCCAACCCTTAAGAGGCTAAGGTCCAAGGGGCTACCGCAGGAAGTAAGCTTCACCTGTAACCTTAAGGAATACAGAAAGTTACCCGGAATTCCTAGCAAGGACTTTGCCTGCTATTCATTCCTAAATCCCTTTCACCCTTAACTAGCTAACTCGATGGGACGTCAAC